ACTTTCCTAAATTTTTACTCTATTTATTGATAGTTCCGTATCATTTATGTAAAAATTAATTATGTCGAATGCGTTTTGAAACATAATCTAGAATCCAATTTTCATTATCTAACCAAATCAAAAGTATACCGTTGGAAAGTGATATTGTATCTCCACGATCAGAAATTAAACTGTAATGAACCCGTTTTTGTTCTGAGGTATCAACTAATGTGGGAGGCGTAATAAAAGAAACCCACTCCTTCTCTTGTCTTGTGTCATAAATATGAGAGCTACATATATAATTGGAATATCATAAGGATTACCATATATAGCACAAAATTTCTCCACCGATTCTTTCTAGTCGAGCCTCCCTGTCTGTCATTATACCTCGAGAAGTAGAAAGAATTACAACCCCCATCCCGGCTAAAATTCTCGAGATTCCTTGATAGTTAGAATAGATTCGTAGACCGGGTCGACTGATCCGTTTTAAATTTAAAAAAATTCTATTTGGTCCCGTCCTACTTCTTCTATGTCGTAGAGTTAAAACTAAAAAACATTTGTTGCTTTGCTGATGTTTCCTCATGTTTTCGATAAAACCTTCTCGTAAAAGAATTTTAATAATGTTTTCACCGATGGTAGTATATGGTATTCGAACTGTTCTTTTTTTATTCATGTCAGCATTTCGTATATAGGTTAGTAGATTACCAATAGTGTCTTTACTCATAATAAACTGAGATTTTAGGTGTTCCCGAATTTTGATATAATCAACATGCTCTTTTTTAATTATTTCTGAATTTTTAAACATTTATGAATTATTAAAGGCATATACGTGAGACACAAACAATCTACTAAATTAACTTAAATCCACTAATTAATCAATTTCAGTCAAATACTATAAACTGTAAAACTGTATTATGTTCCTAATCTTATAATACTTCAGGGGCTAATGAAACTATTTTAGTTAAATTGAACTGTCTTAATTCCCGGGCAATTGCCCCAAAAATTCGAGTTCCTTTTGGATTTCCTTCTTGATCAATAACAACCGCAGCATTGTCATCATATCGGATTATCATACCATTTTTACGTTTGAGTTCTTTACAAGTACGTACAATTACGGCTCTGATCACTTCTGATCTTTCTAGCGGTGTATTTGGTAGTGCTTCCTTGATTACAGCAACAACAACGTCACCAATTTGAGCATAGCGTCGATTACTAGCTCCTATAATTCGAATACACATCAATTTTCTGGCTCCGCTGTTATCCGCTACATTCAAATGGGTTTGAGGTTGAATCATATCATTTTTATCTCTTGTTTCAATGCAAAGGCGCCGTAAAAAAAAAAAAGAAATATTGTTTATTCAAAAAAAACCTCCAATTGTTTTTTTTTTCATCCGAAAAATGGATTTTCTTTGGTTCTACACCCCTATCCTGAAATAATGAATTGAGTTCGTATAGGCATTTTTGATGCCGCTATTGAAATAGCTTTTCTGGCTATATTTTCTGGTACTCCGCTCATTTCATAAAGTATTCTACCTGGTTTAATGACAGCTACCCAATATTCGGGAGATCCTTTTCCTGAACCCATACGTGTTTCTGTAGGTCTTACTGTAACTGGTTTGTCTGGAAATATACGTACCCATATTTTTCCGCCGCGGCGTGCGTTTCGTGTCAGTCCTCGCCGCCCTGCTTCTAGTTGTCTAGATGTGATCCAAGCAGGTTCAAGCGCTTGAAGGGCATATCGACCAAAGCAAATATGATTACCTCGAAAAGATATTCCTTTCATTCTTCCTCTATGGTGTTTACGAAATCGGGTTCTTTTGGGGTTATAGTTGATGGTTATTTATTACTTCCATCTCTACTACAGAACTGGACATGATAGTTTCATCTCATCCAGCTCCTCGCGAATGAAACAATTATAAAATAATATACATCTATTTACTGAATAATATATGTAAACCATATATTTAATCATAAAAGCTTTTCATAATCTATTAGAAATTCCTATATTTGAAATAGAAATAAAAATGCCTTCAATCTCGAATTCTATAAAATGCGGTTTATTATAAGGTTTTAACAAATCTTTATTTTATTTGGCCTTTTATTAGCATATTAGATGGACTACAATTTAGAAATCCTAAAAATTTTCGCGGGCGAATATTTACTCTATTTAATATTCAGTTTATAGGATTAGTTCATGACATGACTTTTATTTTAGGATTAATTCATGACATACCTTTTCAGAATAAATGAATTGGTTCTTAGTTTGTTCCGCCATCCTACCCAATGAATCATTAGGATTCGTTTTCAATAGAATCGTTTGAAATCACAGGTTCTGTCGTTCCCATCGCTTCGCGATTAATGGTTAGGTCTGAATTTTACAATGGAGCCCTTAATTTGTTCTTGAGTCAACCCTCTCAGTCTTTATTGACTCAGGACTCTTGAGTTTTTTATTCTTTATTTATTCTTACATACAACAATTTTTTTTAATTATAGTTTAATCAGTATTAATGCTTTATTACAT